GAAAGTCCTCTTTTTGAAGATTCAATAAATTACAAGACTTGGAGAAAACGTTGTAATCTCCCCTTGTATCTTTAATTGAAATAGACCCCAGTCCTCTAATAAAATGAGGATGGGATCCTACATTGGTAATAGTCGGGATAGCTCAGCTGGTAGAGCAGAGGACTGAAAATCCTCGTGTCACCAGTTCAAATCTGGTTCCTGGCACATGTTTAATTTTTATCGAGGTTTATATATAATAAAGCTATAGGGTTATACGGACTCGAACCGTAGACCTTCTCGGTAAAACAGATCAAACTTATTATTATCAAAATGATCTGAACTGTTTCAAAGACCCAACATGCATTTTTTTTTTGCATTGGGCTCTTTCATTAACTGATAGAAATATCAGCCAATACGCCATATTTTTTTTTTTACCAATAAAAAAGAAAAAAGATATGGCTCCACGTGCTCTGATTCATTATTTTGGATTCCGATCCAAGAGCACTACCAAAGTGTGTTTCAGGGGGCGGTATTATATTGACGTAGGTCTGCCTCTGGCCTAAATTGTTTGTTTTAAAAAAGTTAAATGAAGCTTCTATCGTTCGACTTAAAAAATAAAATATGAAACTTCATACACCTTAAAGTTCATAGGACGAAAAGATATTTTTTGAGGACCTTATACTCAGTATGCCTAGCATTGAATAGACTGTTATTCACCCTATCAATATCTCAGTGGAGTCTGTTTGGTACTTATAAATAAAGGGCGCCCAAATAGGACCAAATAATTTGTCAGGCTGTTGTTCCCTTAAAGTTATGGAGTAAGACATCGATTTTTCAATAAGATCCATTTTTTGGATTTTATGATATACTTCCCTGAAAAACATTGGCGCACGTGTAAACGAGGTGCTCTACCAACTGAGCTATAGCCCTTAGCGCTTGTGATGCATATTTTATTGCATATTTTATTATGTATATAATTTTTTTTTCAAGATTTTCTGATCCAACATACCCAAATTTTTGAGTGATATTACTTCAATTATTATTTCTTATAAAGAGAATATATATTTATAATCTATCGAAGGAATGGATTCCCCTTGGTTTTCTTTGGCATGATAAATGACCTACTTAACTCAGCGGTTAGAGTATTGCTTTCATACGGCAGGAGTCGTTGGTTCAAATCCAATAGTAGGTAAAACTTACTAGATACCGGAGTAAATGGTATCTAATAAGTTTATTGCCTCACCCTTTTATATTTTTATTTAATTTTTGAATAGCGTTGTATCCAAATGGATTATGCTTGACTTTATTGGATTCACTCGACAGAATATAATTAAACGAATTAAATAAAATAGGGAAGGAAATGGGGTTTAGAAACAGAAATTATTTGAACGCACCAATTCAATTAGCTATAAAATTGCATTGACAGCCTCTACTCTTGTTCTAGCTCTTCGTCGAGCTAGATTTGCCTCAATTATTTGTTTCTTTCCTTCAGCTTTTCTCAAATTAGTTTCTTTTATTTCAAGAGTTTGCTGAGCTTCTTGTGGATCAATATCAATACCCTTTTCTGCATCATTTACTAAAACAGTGATCTCATTATTGCCTATTCTAGCAAAACCACCCATCAGGGTCATCATTAACCATTGGTCCTTAAGTCGTATTCTCAAAATCCCTATATCTACCGCTGTAGCAATAGGAGCATTATTTGGTAATATGCTAATTTGACCACTATTGGTAGATAAAATTGGTAGATAAAATGATTTCTTTAACTTCTGAATCCCAAACAATTCTATTAGGGGTCAGTACACAAAGATTTAAGGTCATTTCTTCAAATCGCTCTCCATTTCTAAGTTCATAGCTTTCGCGGTAGCTTCTTCGATATTACCTACCAAATAAATGGCCTGTTCATGAAGACCATCTAATTTTCTGGAAAGGATCAATTGAAACCCTCTAATGGTTTCTGCTAGACCAACATATTTCCCTGAAGAACCTATAAATACTTCAGCTACAAAAAGGGTTGTGATAAGAAACGCTCAATTTTTCGCGCTCTTGCTACGGTTAAACGATCCTCCTCGGATAATTCGTCGATAGTTTTATAATGTCCTAAAGCTCTTTATAACGTTGTAAAGTTTGCTTAACTCTTTGCGCAGTTTCACAATGTTCCTCACCGACGATCCGAGGTTGAAGCATGGTTGAAGTTGAATCTAAAAAGGATCTACTGCTGGGTAGATCCCTTTGGTAGCTAATCCTATTGATAGTATGGTAGTAGCATCTAAATGTGTAAATGTGGTAGTGGGGGCCGGATCGGTCAAATCGTCTGCAGGTACATAAACTGCTTGAATAGAAGTTATGGACCCTTCTTTGGTAGACGTAATTCTTTCTTGTAAAGAGCACATTTCAGTACTCAAGGTGGGTTGATAACCGACGGCGGAAGGCATTCTACCCAAAATAAGGCCGATACTTCGGATCCTGCTTGGACGAAACGGAAAATATTGTCAATAAATAGAAGTACGTCTTGTTCATTAACATCTCGGAAATATTCCGCCATCGTTAAGGCAGTCAAACCAATTCTCATACGAGCTCCCGGCGGTTCATTCATTTGGCCGTAAACTAGAGCTACTTTTGATTCTACAATATTTGTTTCATTAATCACCCCAGATTCTTTCATTTCCATGTAAACCTTCGCGAGTACGTTCACCCACTCTTCAAATACGGATACACCCCCGTGGGCTTTAGCAATATTGTTAATCAATTCTCCATAATGAGTACCGTTTTACCAACTCCAGTTCCTCCAAATAGTCCTATTTTCCCCCACGATGATAAGGTGCTAAAAGATCTACTACTTTAATTCCCGTTTCAAAAATAGATAATTTTGTATCTAACTGTATAAAGGCAGGTGCAGATCGATGAATAGGAAATGTTGTACGAGTATCTACAGGACCTAAATTATCAACAGGCTCTCCAAGCACGTTGATCAGTTAATTCAATGAGAGTTAGCACTCAAATTTCGTTGGTGCCGTCCAATCGAATCTAATTCAACTATTTACTTATTCAATGAGTTAATTTGTAAGCTCAACCAAACTATTTTTGAAAATTTAAAGTTAAGATTGATAAAGTTTTTTATTTGTCTATCATTATAGACAATCCTATCTATAGATATATTATATAAAATATTCTAGGTAATTAGAACCCGAACTTTATTTACATTACGATTCATTATTTTTATCTTATTAACTATTCTTTTTTTTTTTATTTCAGCATATTGATTTATACCTATAGCCTATTCTTCTTTTATTTTTTTATACCCTAATAGATAAATTGCGTCTATTTTCACATCTAGGATTTACATATACAACATATACCACTGTCAAGAGATAATTTATTATTAATTAGGTTAGGTATTTAGATTCTATAAAAAAAAGGGGGGGGGTTGCACTAATTATATATTATATAATATATAATTATGTGTTTGGTAAATCAAATACCACGGTCTACTAGTTAAACAAACATTATGATTAGTTGATAAATAATATTAGTATTGGTTAGGAAGTTTGTGAAGGATCCCTGTGAAGGATTTTCTTAACGCCTAATTCATTCGTGTCGAGTAGACCCTGTTGTTGTCAGAATTTTTAATTCATTAGTTGTAGGGAGGGATTTATGTCACCACAAACAGAGACTAAAGCAAGTATTGGATTCAAAGCGGGTGTTAAAGAGTACAAATTGACTTATTATACTCCTGAATACGAAATTAAAGATACTGATATCTTGGCAGCATTCCGAGTAACTCCTCAGCCTGGATGGAGTTCCGCCTGAAGAAGCAGGGGCTGCAGTAGCTGCCGAATCTTATACTGGTACATGGACAACTGTGTGGACCGATGACCAGCCTTGATCGTTATAAAGGACGATGTTACCACATTGAGCCCGTTCCTGGAGAAACAGATCAATATATCTGTTATGTAGCTTACCCTTTAGACCTTTTTGAAGAAGGTTCTGTTACTAACATGTTTACTTCCATTGTAGGAAATGTATTTGGATTCAAAGCTCTGCGTGCTCTACGTCTGGAAGATCTGCGAATCCCTCCTGCTTATATTAAAACTTTCCAAGGTCCGCCTCATGGGATCCAAGTTGAAAGAGACAAATTGAACAAGTATGGTCGCCTGGGATGTACTATTAAACCTAAATTGGGTTTATCTGCTAAAAACTATGGTAGAGCAGTTTATGAATGTCTTCGTGGCGGACTTTATTTTACCAAAGATGATGAGAACGTGAACTCCCAGCCATTTATGCGTTGGCGAGATCGTTTCTTATTTTGTGCCGAAGCAATTTATAAAGCACAGGCTGAAACAGGCAAAATAAAGGGACATTACTTGAATGCTACTGCGGGTACATGCGAGGAAATGATAAAAAGGGCTGTATTCGCTAGAGAATTGGGAGTTCCTATCATAATGCATGACTACTTAACAGGAGGATTCACTGCAAATACAAGCTTGGCTCATTATTGCCGAGATAATGGTCTACTTCTTCACATTCACCGTGCAATGCATGCCGTTATTGATAGACAGAAGAACCATGGTATACACTTTCGTGTACTAGCTAAAGCGTTACATATGTCTGGCGGAGATCATATTCACTCAGGTACCGTAGTAGGTAAACTTGAAGGAGAAAGAGACATAACTTTTGGCTTTGTTGATTTACTGCATGATGATTTTATTGAAAAGGATCGAAGCCGCGGTATTTATTTCACTCAAGATTGGGTCTCTCTACCAGGCGTTATTCCCGTGGCTTGGGGGTTATTCATGTTTGGCATATGCCTGCTCTGACCGAGATCTTTGGGGATGATTCCGTACTACAGTTCGGTGGAGGAACTTTAGGACACCCCTGGGGGGGTAATGCGCCGGGTGCCGTAGCTAACCGAGTAGCTCTAGAAGCATGTGTCCAAAGCTCATAATGAAAGACCTGATCTTGCTGCTGAGGGTAATACAATTATCCGTGAGGCTAGCAAATATAGTCCTGAACTAGCTGACGCTTGTGAGATATGGAAAGGGATCAAATTTGAGTTTAAAGCAGAGTAGATACTTTGTATAAGTAAAATAACAATTAATTATTTTCCATTCTCTTAATTGCAATTAAACTCGGCCCAATCTTTTACTAAAAAGATTGAGCCAAATACAAAGATTCTCTTGCATATATTTTGGATAAATACATATATCTTTTTAGATATATAAGATTTGAAATAGAAATAAAAGACTCAAATGTTTCTATTCTTTGTTGTCTTGGATCCACAATTAAAACTATGAATCTTTAGGATTGGTATATTTTTAATATATCCTGTAGTTTTCCTTAATCAAGTGAAGTATTACAAATATTTTGATTCGTCCTGTATATTGTCTTTTTCGTTCCATGTTGGAATAGAACCTAAATTTTTTACTTGTTATTGGTTAGTTATTAGATGAGATTTTACGAAAAAATCCCATTCCAAATTAAATTTTTTTTTTTAATTTGGAATGGGATTTCATCATATTAATATATGAAGTCTTCCCCTCGGATTCCTCAAAAACAAAAGAGAATCCTTTTTCACACTTCCTATTAGGAGTAATTAAATTTCTATGTTTAGTCTTATAGGAAATAATATATTCAAATCTAAATAAATAATTGTGGGTCGAATGACTATTCATCTATTGTATTTTTATGCAGATAGGGGGGGTAAGAAAACTCTATGGAAAGATGGTGGTTTAATTCGAGAATGTTTAATAAGGAGTTAAAGCACAGGTATGGTATAAAAAAATCAACGGACAATCTTGGTCCTATTGAAAATACTAGTGAAGATCCGAATAACAAAAGTAGGGCTAAAAACATTCATAGTTGGGAGGGTCATGACAATTCTAGTTACAGTAATATCGCTCACTTATTTGACGTCAAAGACATTCAGGATTTAATATCAGATGATACTTTTTTAGTTAGGGATATAAATGGAGACAGTTTTTATATTTATTTTGATATTGAAAATTGTATTTTTGAGATTGAGAACGACCATTCTTTTCTGAGTGAACTAGAAGATTCTTTTTCTAGTTATCGTAATTTTAGTTATATGACTAATAGATATATGGGTGAATCTTTTTTATACATACATTACATGTATGATACTCAATCTAGTTGGGATAATCGTATTACTAGTTGCATTGATAGTTATCTTCAGTCTCAAATTTGCATTGATACATTATCCATTTTAAGTGATAGTAGTACCGGTTACATTCCTGCTGCATACTTTGATAAACATAAAACTAGTAGTGAAGGCAGTGAGTCCAGTATACGAACCCACACAAAGATTAATGATTTAACTCTAAGCGAAAGCAGCTCTAATGATCTCGATGCAACTCAAAACTACAGTCATTTGTGGGTTCAATGCGAAAATTGTTATGGATTAAATTATAAGAAATTTTTGAAATCAAAAATATATCTTTGTGAACAATGTGGATATCATTTAAAAATGAGTAGTTCAGAAAGAATAGAAATTTTGATTGATCCCGGTACTTGGGATCCTATGGATGAAGACATGGTCTCTCTGGATCCTATTGAATTTCATTCGAAGGAGGAAGAGGAGAAGGAGGAAGAGGAAGAGGAAGAAGAGGAAGAGGAGGAAGAGGAAGAGGAGGAAGAGGAGAAGGAGGAAGAGGAAGAGGAGGAAGAGGAGAAGGAGGAAGAGGAGAAGGAGGAAGAGGAGGAAGAGGAGGAAGAGGAGGAAGAGGAGAAGGAGGAAGAGGAAGAGGAGGAAGAGGAGGAAGAGGAGAAGCCTTATAAAGATCGTATTGATTATTATCAAATAGATACGGGATTAACCGAGGCTGTTCAAACAGGCGTAGGTCAACTAAATGGTATTCCTATAGCAATCGGAGTTATGGATTTTCAGTTTATGGGGGGTAGTATGGGATCCGTAGTCGGGGAGAAAATCACTCGTTTGATTGAGTATGCTACCAAAAATTTTCTACCTCTTATTATAGTGTGTGCTTCGGGAGGGGCACGCATGCAAGAAGGAAGTTTGAGCTTGATGCAAATGGCTAAAATATCGTCTGCCCTATATGACTATCAATCAAATAAAAGGTTATTTTATGTATCAATACTTACATCGCCTACTACCGGCGGGGTAACAGCTAGTTTTGGTATGTTGGGAGATATCATTATTGCCGAACCAAATTCCTACATTGCATTTGCGGGTAAAAGAGTAATTGAACAAACATTGAATATAACAGTACCTGAAGGTTTACAAGTGACTGAATATTTATTCCAGAAGGGCTTATTCGATCTAATCGTACCACGTAATCTTTTAAAAAGTGTTCTTAGTGAGTTATTTAAGCTCCACACCTTCTTTCCTTTGAATTCCAATTCAATCACAAGTAGAGGACACTAAGTTCAATTATTTTATTTGTGGCAAACAAGTGAATAACTCTTGTTTTTACCTAGATTCCTGATTACTAATTAATTACTAATTAAGAAGTCTCTATCGTCAACAAGATAAAAGTGCGAGTTATTCCTTTTGTTTTATTTGCATAAATTAACAAAATTTTGTCTTATGTATTCAAATATAAGATAAATAGATAATTTTTTATCTTTCTACATCTCTTGAAAATACCATTTAACTCAAAATCATAGTTGTGTTTCATTCTAACAAATCTTTCGATAATTTGTAAGAAACTTTTTCTTTATTAAATTAGAAGACAAGAATAAAACACAAAGAAATTAAGAAAATAAAAAGATTATCATATATATATCTTTCATGTAGATAGAGGAATAAGTCCATTTATTTAATTCTACATTCCTTGGACTTATTTTTATCACTTAGATATGTAGATACTTATATATCTAATAAAGTATATAATAAGAATTTAAAAAATTTAATTAATTTTTTATTAATAATAATAACTAGTCATAAAATATTATATTTTAATAAAAAAAAACGGGTGCAATTCAAAATAGTAAAGCAAGGTACCCCATTTTTATAACAACTTTTAATTTTTCCTCTATTTTTGTTTCCTTTAGTAGGTCTAGTATTTCCGGCAATTGTAATGGCTTATTTATTTCTTCATGTTAAAAAAAAATCGTTGCATATTTCTTTGATTCTTTATAAAAGATATTCAATACGTTAGAATAGAAGTTAAAGAAGAGTATTTATGCTCGGCGTGTACTTTATATAGACATCAGAGACCGTGGGGCTATTCCGTTAATACCTATTAAACCAATCACAAGAATACCAGTTATAGTACCTATTATTCAAAGAGGAATCCTTCCAGTAGTATAAGCCATTTATTCCACTTCACGCCAATTTGGTCATGCTAGAGACATAAACAGTCGTGGATAATTATAAGAAGAGATCCTTCCGAATGGGCCAAGAAAACGAAAAAAAAAAATTAAAAATTTTAGACATTTTCTTAATTGAAGAAATAATTGGAAAATAAAAAAGCAAGTAAAAAAAATGAGTAATAACCTCCAGTCCAGTAGAGACTGGTACGATTCAATTCAACATTTTATTCGTTCGGGTTTTATTGTATCATAGCTCTATAATTCGGAATTAGGCTTATCATTGGATGAACTACATTACTGATATTGACCCTCCAAAAAAGACGGTAGGTACAGCTAGGCCGTGAACAGCCAATTACCATACTGTAAAAATTGGATAGGTTCGATCTATAGTCATTTGATTTTGGCTTCCTAAGGATCTACTAAAATTATCGAGTTGTTCCAAAGAATCAAAATGGCCAGTTATTAATGGAATTCCTTGTTGACTCTCGGTGAAATATTCGTTTGGCCGAGGGCTTCCAAATACATCATAAGATAAACCAAACCGGTACTGACGAATAACCAACCCACAATGAATAGGGAAGGAAGGTATAGTAATGCTGACCAATATTGAATACTAGTGATAATATCAGCAAAAGAACGTTTTCTTTCCAGACTTGCTCAACCCCACATATTCTTGTACAATCAAAGGGGATCAATTCTTTAAAAGATGAAATCAGTAAAAGATAACCACTGAACTTAAATCTTTGTAGGATTGTCAACATAGTATTGAGGGTATCTTTAGAGTATACCGAATCAGTACAGCTACCCTTATTCTGACACAGCAACACAATTGGAATCAGTATAGAAAGGAAGTGCTGCTGGAAAATTCTTATAACGAAGTAAATTATCATATTTCAGTAGATGCGAGATCTAGAAGTTTCCCTTTCGTAGTTGTAAAGATAGTTTCCCCCTTTTTCATTTAAATAAGGAATTGGTTAATCGTCCAGTAACAAAAAAATACGAGTAGTAGAGCCTGTTCGATGAAAGAACGCGAAGCGAAGAAAGAATAAAAAAATCGGGATAAATAGTTGTAATAAATTGTTGGATTTGATCTCAAATCTTGATCGAACTACAAAGATAAGTTTTTTTAATATGGAAAGAAAAATGGAAAAATTGTATTCCAAAATAATAATTTAATTAACAAATAAGAATTCAAAATTTAAACTATTTTTGAATTAAGTTACATGATTTAGTTCGTATTATTAGTTTATGTTCAATGAATAGGTCGATAGGAATCGCGGGATGGCTAGATGTTAGAATTGATGAATCGGTTTCTTTTATATGCCTGTCACTTTATCTTTGTTTGTGCCGTTTATAATGATAAATTAATAAAAACTTTCAATTAGTATTTTTTTTCTATCCTACTATTTGATTGACTTTACAAAAATAGAAACTTAGGTAAATGCTCTAGAAACATATGTATAAAAATACCTTATTAAATTCCTTTATGCTTACTATAAATAAATCCTTTTTTAAGATTCCGTGTATTCTATAGTTACTTACCGGGTTAATTGTCAATTCTTGGTCATTGAGATTTGGGTCAATTTGTATTAATATTTAAGTATAGAGAAATATTACTTCTTTTTCCCCTTAAAAAAATTATAAATGATTGAAGTTTTTCTATTTGGAGTCGTGTTGGGTCTAATTCCTATTTATTAGATTATTCGTAACTGCATATTTACAATACAGGCGTGGTGATCAGTTAGACCTTTGATTAATTAACATTTCTTTTTTTTTTTTTTTTATTGGTCTCTTTCTTTAATTCACATAAAGTCTAATTTTAATTACCGTGTAAGCGACTGAATCTATTTCAGTCTAATTTGACCTACGAAGAAAAAATCACGCTCTGTAGGATTTGAACCTACGACATCGGGTTTTGGAGACCCACGTTCTACCGAACCGAACTAAGAGCGCTTTCTTATGCGACCTAATAACTTATGCGACCTAATAAAAAGGTTATAAAAAAAAAAAGAATTTTTTTCTAACACTAAATACATTTTATAGGAATATATTCTATAGTTTTATAAAAATGAATAATTCTGTGAAACTTGAATCGATCTCAATTGATTCCTCATTACTGCTTAAGAGGGCAGCAGTAAGTAGGGATGACAGGATTTGAACCTGTGACATTTTGTACCCAAAACAAACGCGCTACCAAGCTGCGCCACATCCCTTAAATTGTTCTATAGTGTTATTGTAGATAATTCCTGTTTTGTTTTCCTTCCACATCCCTCTCTATTTTTTTCCAGTGAAAAACACTTATGCCCATTTCGTCTTTTTTTTTTTTTATCATATTTAACATAGAATAATAATAAAATGAAAAAACTTATTATATATACGAAAAAAGAACCCAGCATAAAAATAAATGAGGATTTTTTTGAAATACTTGCTAAGATAGGATGTATTTTTCTGTTTTAATTTTATTTAAAAAAAAAATAAAATCTTCTGATTATTGTACATTTCAATTTGAATTAGGAATTCCGTGTACAACCATAAGTGGCCTTTAACTATATATGATATGCATCTGATTATATATACATTTATTACAAAAAAAAATAACAAAAGGAGGTTTTTCAATGCAAGATCTAAAAACATATCTCTCTGTGGCTCCAGTACTATACTAAGTACGCTATGGTCGGGGCTTTAGCAGATATATTGATAAAGATTAATCATTTTTTTTTTCTTCCTTTCGAATCAAATTTAAATTTAAATATATAAGAGTTGAGTAAATAAAAGATCCAAGGGAGGTTCATGGCCAAGAGGAAAGATGCGCGAGTAACGGTAATTTTGGAATGTACTAGTTGTATCCGAAACGGTGTTAAGAAGGTGTCAACAGGTATTTCCAGATATATTACTCAAAAGAACCAACACAATACGCCTAATCGATTAGAATTGAAAAAATTCTGTCCCTATTGTTACAAACATATGATTCACGGGGAAATAAAGAACTAGATCAAACGAAGTATGTTTTATCCATGAAAGGGGAAAAAATGACATTATATAGAATATAGAACATATATATATAAAATAATCCTATTGGTGATTAAGATGACAATTAAAAAATAGGATTTTTGGGATAATAAATAAACTAAACAAACCATGTATAAATCCAAGCGACCTTTTCTTAAATCTAAGCGATCCTTTCGTAGACGTTTGCCCCCGATTCAGTCGGGGGATCGAATTAATTATAGAAATATGAGTTTAATTAGTCGATTTATTAGTAAACAAGGAGAAATATTATCTAGACGAGTGAACAAATTGACCTTGAAACAACAACGATTAATTAATATTGCTATAAAACAAGCTCGTATTTTATCTTTGTTACCCTTTCTCAATAATGAGAAACAATTTGAAAGGACCGAGTCGACCAACGGAGCTACAGGTCTTAGAACTAGAAATAAATAGGCTTATTCTTTGTTCACTTGAATAAGAATTCCAATCCGAACTCAAACGTGGATTGGCGTTTTGTTCGACAAATCCGAGAATCCAGATTTTTTATTGAAGGTGTTTTGACTACTTTAGCATACTTTCTAATAGTAATATCGATCCCACCTCCCCGGAGATTATTCTCCGGGTTAAATTATTCCGGTGTATTCTTTCCAATCTGTTTCTTTTCTGATTTCGTTGAAAATCATATAAAGACAATTCCTGTTTGATATAGCTATTTGGGCTAGTATTTTACGATTTAGAAGCAACTGTCTATTGTATAGATCGTGTATTAATTTACTATAACTATAGGATACTCCCTCTTCTCGAATTACTGCATTTATCCGAGCGATCCACAAACGACGGAAATTTATCTTTTGCTTATATCTATCTCGATGAGCCGAAACCAATGCTCTTATTTTCTGTTGAGTAATAGTTCGAGTAAGTCTTGAATGGGCTCCTCGAAAACTTGATGCAAATAAACGTATTTTTGTTCTACGTCTACAGGCTATATATCCACGTTTAATTCTGGTCATTGAATAAATAAAACTTTTATGAATAACTAATTTATTTCTTTTTTTTTTTTCAGTTATCCTTTTCCCCGACCTGGTCTATTAAAAACCAAACGGATTTTTCCAATGTATAAAATACAAATTCCGATGGCTTTGGCTACTATAACCTTCCCGACCACGATTTTTATTTTTTTTTTAGATATTTTACTTTTGAAATACAAAAAAAGAAAATTTATTATTTCTTTTGATAGGTGTCAAAAATATGGTCAATAAAAAATATAAATTAAATGGATAAAAAAATAGTGGGTTCCTTCGTTTCTATGGTTACTTCTTAAACGGTGAGGTCTTTTCTATACACCGGAGCCTTTAACTTATTAAATCAATGATTTTGGTAACTTGTACAGTTCACCCCTTATTTAGCTCTACCCATAAATTATCTAGTAACAGGCCTTTCACATCACAATGAAACCCACCTATACAGTAACGGTATTTAATTTTAATTAAGAAAGTTAGCCGGATAGCTGACCCTCGTAGTCCGTTCTTGACTAAGCGATAACTTTTTTATTTTTATTTTTTTAATTTTAATAAGATTTCCTCCGCTCAATGGATAACCATTTGCTACCAATGGAGAATTTTTTCTCATCTTAAATTAAGGTAATTGGATTTGCACCAACGGAAACCATAAACTCTATCCGCAATAGAGGGATCAATTTGCTTATTTTTATATAGTGAATGGTGGAGTTCCTTCTTCTATTCTATCCTATATCACTGGTATTGGTCATTTATACTGTAAAGCGGTTTTTTGGCTTTTTTTGTGTCAGCCCATGATCTAAACGAGTCGCACATACACCCTAGTACATGTTCCTCGACGCTGAGGACATCCCCGAAGAGCGGGGGATTTCGTGACATTTCTAATTGGCTGTCTTGTATTTCTAATAAGTTGTTTAATAGTTGGCATGTTGAATCATATATCGAATGGGCTGGTTTAGATTGATCCTAACCGAATGATTATGAATTTTTTCTATTTAATAGATATAGTAAACTCGGAGATAAAATATCAAATTACGGATTTTCACAAAATCTATTTTTTTTTATTCAACTGCTACAAGATCAACAATTCCATAAGCTTGGGCTTCTGTTGCTGACATAAGAACGTCTCTTTCCATGTCTTTCGATACAACCCATAATGGTTTGCCCGTCCTTTGTACATAAACCCTTGTGAGGATTTCGCGTAGGTTCATAATTTCTTCCGCTTCCATGATAAATTCTCCCGTTTGTGACTTGAAAAAAGAACTAGCAGGTTGATGGATCATTACCCTGATGATAGAAGGGTTCTCTATCTGGTGTGACAAAACGGGCAGAAAGGAAATAATAGTAAAAAAGATAAAATTGAACAACCGTACGGGCATCATCTTTTGTACATTGCATACGGCTCTACAATCAAATTTATCCTGACTTTCCACTTTCAATTCAAGAAAGATAAAAATAGAATCTACCAACCTCCTACAGGTAAATGATCAAATTGCCATCCTTCTTTTTGGAGTAGTTAAAAAAAAAAATACTATGATGGCTCCGTTGCTTTTTATTTTAATTTTAAAACGGCTTCTTTTTTTTGTCTTTGATTCAGCAATCCCAAAGTTTCTTTTTGATCCAACCAAAAAGGAAAAATCTTGTTTTTTTCGTACTCTTTGTTTATAACATAAATATTGTTAAGAGCCTATTAGTATGAAAACAAAAAAGTTTGTGACGCTGAATTTGACTTCCGATATATAAGAAAAAATCGGAAATACCTTTTTATCATACTACTCTCTCGATACATAATCAAATATTTTGAAAAAAAAAGAATAAATTTTTTTTTATATCGAATTCGAAGTGCCATGCTATTATTACTTAATATTTATACGGCGAAGGCATAGTTTTATTTTTTCTCCCAAATAAAAAACCTCATTGGCGCCAAGCGTGAGGGAGTGCTAGACGTTTGGTAATTTCTCCTCCAACCAGGATAAAAGATCCCATTGATGCGGCTAATCCTATGCATATTGTATTGACCTCTGGTTGCACAAGTTGCATAATATCAAAAATGGCTACTCCAGGTATTATCCACCCGCCAGGAGAGTTTATAAACAAATACAGATCTTTGGTATCATCCTCGATACTGAGATATACCATAAGACCAACAAGTTGATTCGAGATCTCACTATCAACTTCTTGGCCTAAAAAAAGGAATCTTGCTCGATAAAGTCGGTTGAGTAGGGGAAATTTTTATCCCTTAGGAACCGTACATGCACCTTTTGACGCATACGGTTCAAAAAAAATTTCAAAAAAAAAAAAAAGAATCAATGTATAGTTTCAGTCCTCTTTATTTTTTCCTATTCTTTTTTATCAGTAGGTTTTTTTTTACCTTCTAATGAAAGGGCTTTTTCTTCGATTTTTCAATAAAGACAAATTTTGACTTCTTTTATTTCTTTTTTTTTTTTTTATAATAGAAAAAAGTCAAAAAATTTTATTGAATTAACTTTTCATTGATGTATTGTTTCGTCGAGATTTAATCCAAATCACGGTGGTATTTTCTTGTTCCCGAATGTGTCTCTTTAATCTTTTTAGGTTTATGCTCTACTCCGGGTAAATATCCGCCCGATTTTGATTTGCACATATAGGACAAATCTTCCCATCACCATTTTTTTTGTTATTACTTTACAAATAACAAACAGGAATAGTTTATGATACAAGTAGTAATCATAGATCTATATTATTATCAATTGGGTTTTTCTAAACGGAGCCTGGATACTTAATTTTTTTAGTCCAACCAAAGCCAACCATAAATTATTCTAATTGATATATAGTACTATGAATTCCCCTAAACAATGCATCTAATTGTACTTCACGCTCCAATTTTTTGATGATTAAATTTTTCTTGGGCGAAATAGAGGCTATCTCGACCGGGGGAGAGAACGGGGAAATTCCATATGACCAAATATATCTGACAAGTCGCACTATACGTCAACCCAAGATGCATCTTCCTCTCCAGGAAGTCGGAAAGGGACTTTTGGAACACCAATAGGCATAAATTGAAAGAAAAAAAGAACTAAATACTATATTTTACTTTGATGTGGAAACGTAACAATATGGTTTTACTGTCTTTATAATTATAATTTATAATTAATATAGGCTCTCTTATATTTATTTTATTTGTAAATTAGAAAAATTAAGAAAGACACAATAAATTTTAAAAATAAAGGAAAATTTTTATGAATAAGTCTTTCTAATGATAAACAAAGAGGGACACATTTACTCATATAAAATGGTATCAATCCCCCACCCATTGTGTATTGGTACTTATTAAATTCAAATATAGAATAAATCTGCTTCTCTTTGTTTCTACGAACAAAATAGAATAAATATTAATCTAACCCTTGTTAGGAAATAATCTTCTGAACAAAGGGGTCCATAAGGTAGTCATGGTATAGTATTTGTCCAATGCAATAAGGTTATAGGTAGTGTTTCTTTTTTTTTTCTTTTATATAAACGATATTTTCCCCACGGGTTTGCCTTGGTATCGTGTTCTGTTGTATTGAATAATCCCGGCCTGTTGCTTTCCGTTCATATAATGCATACAGCTCTAGTCGCTGGTTCGAAGGTTCTTGTACAATTTAGCAGTTTTTTATCCTTCTGGCTCAGTTCTTGTTGATCCAATGTGGAGACAGGGTATGGTATGCTCGTTATCCCCTTCACAACTCGTTTAGGAATAACCGATTGATTCATGCAGAGGTGGAGTATTACAGAGATTACTATAACGAATATGAGTTACGAGGGTCTGACTGGAGCATATGTTGTTTTATCTTACTTATTCTTTTTGTAATCTATCTGGCATTGGGTCTATTGGGATCTAGAAATATTTTGTGATGGCTTGGCCTTTCATAGATGGAGATAAAGCGCCCCATAAAAAAGACGTTTACTATCTGTTCTTGATTCAACACACTTCCACTGTAGTGTTCGAGTAGATACTGTTACTTTATCTCCAACCATAGTAATATTATTTTATTTGATTTAATTATTTCTCTTGTTTGTTTATTTTGAAATTTATTTGCCATTCATTTCTACACATGTCTTTTTTTCGGAGGTCTGCAGCCATTATGTGGCATAGGGGTTACATCCCGTATAAAAGTTAATAGTATACCACTTCTACGAATAGCTCGTAATGCTGCGTCTCTTCCTAGACCGGGACCCTTTATCATGACTTCTGCTCGTTGCATACCTTGATCTACTACTGTACGAATAGCCTTTGCTGCTGCAGTTTGGGCAGCAAAGGGTGTCTTCTTTCTTGTACCCTTGAATTCACAAGTGCCAGCCGAGGACCAAGAAATCACTCTACCCCGTATATCTGTAATCGTGACAATGGTATTATTGAAACTAGCTTGAACATGAATAACTCCTTTTGGTATTCTACATGCACTCTTATGTGAACCAAGACGTGCATTCCTACGTGAACCAGTTTTCGGTATAGCTTTTGCCATATTGTATCATCTCATAACGATGAGGCAGAAATATATGGATATATCCATTTGATGTCAAAACAGATTCTTTATTTGTACATTGAGTTCTTTAGTGAGTCTGATTATCCTTGTCTTTGTTTATGTCTAGGGTTTGAACAAATTACTATAATGCACCCCCGTCTGCGGATTATCTGACATTTTTCACAAATTTTACGAACAGAAGCTCTTATTTTCATATTTGTTATTCCTTATCTTAATTCTGAATCTATTTACTTGATAGGAAATAATTTTCTTGAAATTTTTTTATCTCGAATCATATTGAATAAAAACCGCCTAATCTTTCGAATTCTTATTTCTGAGTCGATAAATTATACGTCCTCTGGTTGAATCATAACGACTTACTTCAATTTTAACTTTATCTCCCGGCAGTATCCGTATAAAACTACGTCGTATCTTTCCTGAAACATAACCTAGAATCAAATTTTCATTATCTAACCGAACCCGGAACATGCCGTTGGGAAGCGATTCAGTAATTAAGCCTTCATAGGTCCATTTTTGTTCTTTCATTCCGGGGTCAAGCCTCCTTGAAGTATTAACTAATGAAGGAGAAACGATATTAAAAAATCATTCCCTTACTTTTTTTTTTAATAGGAGGAGATTTCAGGATTCCATTTGGATATTAAAAGTATTACCATATATAACACAAAATTTCTCCACCTATTCTTTCTAGTCGAGCTTCCCTGTCTGTCATTATACCTTGAGAGGTAGAAAGAATAACAACTCCCATTCCACCTAAAATTCTAGGAATTCGTTGGGAGTTAGAATAGATTCGTAGACCGGGTCGACTGATCTGTTTTAAATTTAAAAAACTTTTCTTATTCCTTATATGTTGCAAGGTTAAAACCAAAAAAAATTTGTTTTTTTCTCGATGTTTTCTGATGTTTTCGATAAAACCTTCTCGTAAAAGTATTTTAACAAAATTTTCGATAATATTAGTAGATGCGATGCGAACAACACTCTTTATATCCATATCAGCATTTCGTATAGAAGTTATTATATCAGCAATAGTGTTTCTACTCATGATAAACTAAAATTATTGGTGCTTTAAAATTGGATATAATCAACATTTTTTTTTTATTTATGAATTTTTAAAGATATATGCGTGAGACACAATCTATCAATTAATCTATTTCTTTCAAATATCTCAAAGATATCACGATCTAATTTTTTTATAATATTTCGGGAGCTAATGAAACTATTTTAGTAAAATTTAATTGTCTCAATTCCCGAGGGATTGCGCCAAAAATTCGAGTTCCTTTTGGATTTCCATCTTGATCAATTACAACCGCAGCATTGTCATCATATCGTATTAATAGACCGCTGTCACGTTTAAGTTCTTTGCAGGTACGAACAATTACAGCTCTGACTACTTCTGATTTTTCCAGGGGCATGTTTGGTACTGCTTCTTTGATCACAGCAACAACAACGTCACCAATATGAGCATATCGACGATTACTAGTTCCTATGATTCGAATACACATCAATTTTCGAGCCCCGCTGTTATCCGCTACATTTAAATGGGTCTGAGGTTGAATCATATAAAATTTTTAGTCTATTCTTTCAATGCAAAAGGATGAATAAAATAAAAAGAAGTATTGTTTGTCTAAAAAAAGAAGCCTGGGCTTTTGTTTCATACCAAGACTAATTTCTGTCGTTTCTACATTATTTATCTATAAATAATAAATTGAGTTCGTATAGGCATTTTTGATGCTGCTATTAAAATAGCTCGTCTAGCTATATTTTCGGTTACTCCGCCCATTTCATATAGTATTCGTTCCGGTTTAACAACAGCTACCCAATATTCGGGGACTCCTTTCCCCGAACCCATACGTGTTTCGGCTGGTCTTACTGTAACTGGTTTATCTGGAAATATACGGACCCATATTTTTCCACCACGGCGTGCATTTCGTGTCATTGCTCGTCGACCCGCTTCAATTTGTCTAGATGTGATCCAAGCGGGTTCAAGTGCTTGAAGAGCATATTTACCGAAACAAATATGATTACCTCGATAAGATATTCCCTTAATTCTTCCTCTATGTTGTTTACGGAATCTAGTTCTTTTAGGGTTATAGTTGATGGTTGTTTCAGAATTCCATCTCTACTACAGAACTGGACATGAAAGTTTCTTCTCATCCAGCTCCTCACGAATAAAAAGGTTTAATTAAAAATTAAATTTTAATTTATTTTAATAGATTTATTATTTATTAAAGGAGATTATTTTTTATAATGTTTTAATAAATCTTTTTTTTGTCCTTTATCCAAATTTACTAATTTTTTATTTTAAATTTTAAAAAAGAGTAAAAAGAGATAAAGTTTTCGCGGGCGAATATCTACTCCTGCAATTCGTAACTTCGCAGAATAAATGTATGAATTGATTTCCGGTTATTTCGCCATCCCAACTGGCGAATACATTTGTTCAATAAAAATCTTTTTGTATTTACAGGTTTCATCGTTCCCACCGCCTCATACTTAATGGTTAGGTCAGAATTTTACAACGGAGCTCACAATCCAATTTATTTTTTTTTAGTCAACTTTCTTAGTCTTTGTTGGCTCAAAGCTCTTTATTTTTTCTTCTACTACGTAAATTCATTTAATATTTTATTATGGATGAATCAATCAATTAGTATTGATGCTTTATTACACTGTCTTTGATGAGATGACTCATAGACCTTACATATTGGAATTCTATATCATTGATATTTTTTTCTCTCTTTCTCTCATCCTTCCAAATTTATCCACACACATACCCTATATCTATCTGTATTTTGCTTTAAACTAAACTTATAATGAAAGTTTTATTCAAAAAATTTTCAGTTGTTACAAAGATATGTCCAATTTAGCATATCCTGACTGGTTCGTTAGATTCAGATAATACGAAGCGATGATTTGATTTTCAGACAGACTGCTGGGTTGGTCTTTTTTAATCCTAACCCTAAAAAAAAATCAACGAGTCACACACTAAGCATAGCAATTATATAAAAAAGGTCAATATAATTTTTATTTTACCCTATAAAATTTAAAATTATATTGATTGGTAAGAAAACGAATGAACGAGGGTTCTCCTTTTTTGTTCTATCAATAGATAGAAGTAAAAAAACAATTAAAGTTTTTTATTCCTATTCTTTATTCTTCTTCCTTGTCTATTCTATAAAAATCCAAATTTTTATGCCTAATACCCCATAGATAGTCCGAACTATAT